CAATCCAATTGAAAATAGGATTCGGATAGGGATACAAAAGAATAGTAAATTTTTGCATTTTCAAAAGAGAATAATTTGAATCTTAAAATTAAGAAAATTTTGTTGATTTGTTTCTAGATATAATTGATACGTTATTGAATTAGTATCATATATTAGAATGAGATGGAAGACAAGTCATGTGTGCATCTGTTTATTTTCATATAGCAGATATGGTACAGGATAGATAGGAAAAATGTATCATCAACGAATTTTCAATCGTGGGTACATATGTATCCTTAACATGCTGAAACGACTGCCATTATTGGTATCAAACCAATAGCGATTCATACAAGCTAAATCTTCTAATCGATAATTGGGCCAAAGAAAAAATTTGAATTTAATTAATTTCTCTCTATCAAGATCTTTATTTTCATCAAAAAATCGACTCCAATTTTTGACCTTGTTCCCATTGCAAAATATTGGATTTCTATTCACATCATGCTTAGTCTTTGAATTGAAACAAATTAGAATTCTCAATTCTCTACGACATCTAGACGATAAAATATTTTCAGGAACAAGCAAATCATAATGATTTTTTTTTCTATTTCCGGTTATCCTTTGATGATGCCTTGAAATGGATTCATCAAAATCCTTATCCTTCTTATCAACATATCTTTGTTCTCGGTATCTTTGATTAGTTTGATGCCTACTCGTATGAACTAATGAAATACCTATGGTTTGATACATAATAAACTGTCCATCATTTTTTACAGACAGACGAAGGGGTTCGATAATTAATATCCCCCTTTTCATCAATTCTGTAAGAGTTAAATTCTTCTGAATCAGCATTATATCCAGATTAATTTCTCTCCTTTGAATAGAGGATATAGTAATTTTTCTTGGATTTCTCAGTCTAAGCAGGAGACAATATACTTTGATATTATTGATCATTCTTTGATTCAAAGCATTATCCCATCTCAATTGAAAAAGTAAATACTTTTTCAGGAAGAAATCTAGTTCTGCTTCGGTATTGCTCTTGTATTGTTTTTTCTTTTTACGGTTTTTCATGTTTGATTCTGAATAATCTTCTTCAATATCTTTTTGTTCGGTTGAGGGAACAGATACAAGATTTACTTGGTTTTGTGCATTTGATCTAAGATCTCTTTGGCCTGCAGATTCTTTTTCTTTTTTATTTTTATTCTTTAATTCCATTTTTTTTTTTTCATTCGAGGGTATAACTCCCTTTTGCTTTCTATTGATGTTTTTATTTTCACTACCATTTTCATTTATATTAAAAAAAAGTAATTTGCTTGGTATAAACCACGGTTTAATTTTATATGCATTATAAAGTAGTACAAATTCTGGGAAGAACCAAAGTTTCAGATTCGATATAGGACGACTTAGTATTTCTTCATTCATTCCCATCCAATCAAAAAATATTTTTTTTTGATTGGGTGAATTGATTTCTTGATCCTGAGGAATCGTAAGATAAAAAAGATCTTTTTTATCAATTTTATCAATTATTTGATAATTATTAGTCCCGGTTTTAGTATTTTTATTCTTGTTGGTATCGATCTTGATCCAGGCCTCAATATCGATTTTCTTTTTAAGACAAAAATGGAGAATTTTCCAATCAAAATATTTTCGATCCGGATTTTTTTCCATATACATAATATCACTTTTTCCTAAATAATTTTTGATAGGGATATCCCCTAGTATATCAAAAAATTTGCCCTTATGTTTATGTGTGTTGTAATTATAAAAACTCTCTCGATTCTTATTTACTTGGAATGGTGATCCATAAATATATGGGTCCCTCTTATTTTCATAATTAATAGATCTATAAGATAAAAGATTATATCTATAGTATTTTTGAAAATTCTCATTTTGATTTGGTAATGAATATACTTCGTAATCGTTTTGTTTTTTGTAATGAATTAATAGGTCTTTTTCATATGAATTCTCTTTGTTTAAATCTTGATTTTGAATTGTACGACATTTATTGATTCTATTTTTCCATTTTGCTGCTATTAATCTAGACCATCTAATCTGAGATAAATGGTATTGATAATGACCTCTTAACCAGTTTTTCCATTGATTTATTCCAGAATTCCGAAGTTTCTTATGTCTTAATTCATAATGAATTATTCCTTGTTTTCCAAAATAATCTTTTATTGAAGTCTTAAGAAAAAAAGACGTTCCGTGATATTGAAGAATAGATCTTAACTTATACAAGTTAAGAACTTGTGTTTGTGATATTTTGTAAAATACATATGCTTGTGACAAGGAGGATAAGTCAAAAAAATTCTGTGAATTCTTATTACTAATATTATAAAGTGACTTTTTTATAGTCGAAATAAAATGAATTTTATTTTGATTTGTTTTATTAATTCTTTTTTTATTTTTTTTATTATTGTAAATGGATTTATCAATCATTTTTTTTGTTGATTCAACAAAAAGTTGTATATTAATTCTGGGAATATTAATAATAGATAGAAGGATATCTGCGTATATCCTTTCA